ATAAGCGGGTAGCGGGAATCGAACCCGCATCGTTAGCTTGGAAGGCTAGGGGTTATAGTCGACGTCGATTCAGTGCTTTGAACGTCTCTAATTCAAAACCGAACATGAAACTTTGGTTTCATTCGGCTCCTTTATGGAAGATGAGTAAATTCCTAGATCTAAGGTTTGAACAAAATGCACAAAATTCTACCCATAACACCTACGTCAGCTTTTTGTTTGACTACAAACAAAACGAATCGCTTTCTAGATGATCCTTCTAGAAGAAGGTGATTCTAACAATCTTTATAGTTACTTCGTTCTCTATTTCTATTTGAGAGGATCCTAAGGAAAAGGATTTTGTTTCCACCGAGCTAAACCAATATGCCGATGTCTCTAGTAAACAAAAGTCATCGATGAATAGCTATTTTGCTCCAATTTCTTTCTTTAGACTTTAGAAAGAAAAAAGTGGAAGATTTAGTTACGATTAGAAATTGATTTTCTATCTTCAGCCATAGATCCTTTATTCATACTTATTCAATTGGAAGTTTTAGTCCAATTCAAAAAATTATGTTTCGCAATTTCATAATCCAACTTTTCAATTTATAAGTGACTTGCGGATACAAATCACGAGAATTCGTATTTTTTCTCGAATTTATCGTTGAGAGGTAAAGGATTTAATCCTTTATAAGAAAAAAAGTTTTTGGTCGGAATATGAATAAAACCGAAAGACCCTTTAACTATATAAAGGGTTAATAGAACGAATCACACTTTTACCACTAAACTATACCCGCTACAATACGATTATTGTATGCAAACGGCCCTTTTGTCGACCAAGATAGTTGAGCACGATCAAGCAAGATAGGATCATCAAAGAATCATCAAAATGATAGTGTTGAACTTTTTTGCGGGGAGGAAAAGAGGCTTCATTTCATTTTTATTAAATAACTAAAGTTTTCTCTTTTGCTGAAGAAGATACGGATCAAAAAAAAACAATAAAATCATATCATAACAGAGCGAAAGAATCGATAGTTTCTTTTTTCGTTTGGTAAAATATAACAAAAAAGGGGAATGTAACATAGTTTTTCTTGTTTATTGTTGTTCCTTGAATATAAAATATTCAATTGAATATAATAAAAAAAAAAGTCTTTTTGTTTTCAAATTAGATAAATCATTATTTATCTATAATTCGTTGGAAGGAAAAAAAGCCCGGCTAGGTACTGACTGGGCCGGGCCATGAGAAAAAGAAGGGCCTTTCGAACAAAATCACCACAACACAAGAGAGTCTTGCGTATTTTTTTTAGTTCGATTGTTCGCGCGGTCGAGCCCATCTTTTAGATAAAGGAAATTCCTGATTTGTAGATCTCTCCATATATAATAGAATAAGGAAAGAAGACAGACCTTCCATTATATGTAATTGTAATGTAGTAATTAGCTTGGGAGAGATGGCTGAGTGGACTAAAGCGTCGGATTGCTAATCCGTTGTACGAGTTATTCGTACCGAGGGTTCGAATCCCTCTCTTTCCGTTTCCGTTGATGAATTGATTTATTTTTCTTTTCCAATTTTGCAAATCTTAGTGAAACGAGTGGAATAGCTAAAATCCTAAGAAAATTGGAAAAGAAACCCCTTTGGGTTTTGTATTTTATTCTTCGCGTCCAGGATTACGCCCTGGATCATTAGATAGGAATCCAAAGATAAAGAGAGAAACAAAAAATATCACTACGGTATAAACGAAGAGTTTCAGCGTAAGCATTACACAATCTCCAAGATGATTTTTTTTTGGAAAAAAGAAAGAGAATAGATCTTCCACTTTTCTACCACATATCCTATTTTATATTCTATATTTGTCCTATTTTGACACCAAAAATTAGGTTTTTCTAGAAATGCATTGTCACAAATTTCTTTGTTTTTCATTAACAAAAAGTTGCGTTTATGTATAAATTAGATATTGCGGGAGACCCTACTAATAGGGTTAAGGTCTTCTACTGGAAAAAGGGATCAAAAATGAGAAAAGGGGGTTAAGCCTGATTTGTGGCGACTACCCACGAATTTCTGTGTGCGAATCGGGGGTTCATACTCTAAAACTTATCTGATTTTTTGCAATTGTTAGAATTTTTTCTCGAAGAAATCGTGCATTTTCTAGGATATTATTATTCAGGATCTCATCGAAAACTTACAGCAGCTTGCCAAACAAAAGCTAAGAGAAAAAAAAACACAGGTATGACTGGCATAACATCTACGATTGGATTCAAAAAAGCATAGGCTTCGGGTAATTTGCCGAAGAAAAAACTACTCGAATAAAGGGGAGAATTCATACAAATACAGATCAAACTAATGATATTAAGCATAACAGACATTTTGTTCTTGCAGATAATTGTATTTTGATTGCGTTTTTGATATTTTTGATATAAGGAAAAATAAAGTAAGTAAGGTAGACAAAAAATCCTTCTTTTTCTTTGAATCCACCCAATCAAAAATCCTTGAATTCTCAAAGGAGAATACAAGAAATCATACTTTCATACAATATCTTAATTGAATTCTATGTAATGATCAATAAATTAAGTTGAATTCTACATCTATACATCTATATGTATCAAAATCTTAGTACCAATCTATTGTATAGATATATAGATATTTGGGCTGGAGTTGACAAACAACTAATACTAATATTATAGTTTCTTGGTGTCGATTATAAATTGAAGAAATTGAAATGGGGCGTGGCCAAGCGGTAAGGCAACGGGTTTTGGTCCCGCTATTCGGAGGTTCGAATCCTTCCGTCCCAGTGCGTCCATTTTTATGCCCCATTATTCCCATAGAAAAAAAAAAGAAGTAGGGGGTGCGTAGGAGTTAATTCATATTAATTTAAATATGTGTGTCTGTTCAAATTTCATTAACAAATATAAAAGTTCCGTATTATATATTATATAGAAATATGTTATGAAGCTATTGTTTTTTCGTTGAATCTCATTTGATTTAGGCATTTCTTCTTTGACTCGAATGAAAAATTCGAAATCGATGTAACGATCGAGGCGGGGTGATTTATCCTATCCCTTTGATTCTTATTCATTTTATGACAAGAGTTTATTATTGAAATATTACCCAATTCTATGTTAAACCAAATACATATCAATCATATAAAAATAAAAAAAAAATGAGGAAATTTTAGTTTATATGACATGTATTGTTCTATTTCAATGATAAGAATTTTTTGGTTTTTTTTTGAAAAAGATTTGTAATCCTTAAATTTTGGAAACGAAAAGTATACTAAAAGTATAGATATTCGATAGAATATTTAGAACAGTGACAACTGTTCAGTCTATCTGATAGATAGGAAACCCCCAATTTTTATTTTTTATATTTTGATTTTCGTAATCAGATAAAAAGAATAAAGATTCCAATTTTAACTTACATCATTATATATATATATATTATATATTTCCTGAAAATCCTGAAAAAAAAAAGTTGAATCAATTCAAAAAAAAAGACCAATCTTTATCGGAAGATCAAAGGTGGCACTTATTGTTTGTCCAATTTTCTTCAAATTAAATCCAATTTAATAATGATGTCTAAATAGAAAATTTTTTTAATTAGAAAGATCTTTTTAATAAATCAAATCTTTTGATTTTAAATGATTTCTTGTACGTGTAATTTTTTAAAAAGTAGGAAATCCTTGAATCTATCCTATGTGAGCCACTTGAAGATGCAGATTTAAAAAGCGATTCCTTTCTCTATTTTGATTTCTTTCTCTATATTATTTCTATATGTTATTTATATATGTTATAAATATGCTAAAAATGCTGTCTTGTTAAGACTTGTTAAGACTTTTTTCTGAAAAAAAGTTCTTCAGATATAGAAGAAAAATCGAGATTACGATGTTTATATCGACGGACAGCTAAACCAATGACTATTCATGATTCCATAATTGAATCAATTCCATACCGGGTCCAAATTCAAATTAGAGGAATGTTATGGTAAAACTTCGTTTGAAACGATGTGGTAGAAAGCAACGTGCGACTTGAAGGACACGATCCGTTGTGGATTTTTACATCCACCATTTTTGATTTATCTAGGAATGAGGGTGCTCTCGGCTCGACATTGTTTGTTCTGTTACACTTGAACCTTTCGGTTTTTTTGTTGGAATAGTCCACGGTGGAGCTCGAATAGAAAGTATTAATTCATTTCTCGGGGGCAAGGATCTAGGGTTAATACCAATCAACTGGAACAACTTCGTAAATATATGGAACATGTATAGAAATCAAAAGGATCTAATTCGAGCAAGTTTCCAATTCAAAAGCAAAACTTGTTGAAATTGATCAAAAATTTTGATTCAAAGTGTATCACGTGTGAATCAAATGTCCATAGGATTCTTTGATAGAAAGAAATCAAAAAGGGGTATGTTGCTGCCATTTTGAAAGGATTACGAGGCACCGAAGTAATGTCTAAACCCAATGATTAAAAATAAGGATAAAGGATCTACGAACAAGGAAACAACCTTTATATTTATAATTTCAATAATTTAATTGTCTTGATATTCTCAATAATTGGATCAGACTAAAGAATCCAAATAGAATTTGAAATAGTTTAAATGAGACAAACAACAAACAAAAGGGAGTAAAGGCTACTCAATACATGAAATTGACTAAAAATTTTTCCTTTGAGGTATTTGAGAGTTATTCAACTTGAGTTATGAGTACGAATGGTTTCTTTTTCATTTTCAGGAAGAAAAAGAGACTGAAATCATATTTATTTTATAGGCCCATTTGTCATTTAATTTATTAGAATTGCATATATATATATATAGATATATCGACAAAACTTTGAATCAAATCATTTTTTCTCGAGCCGTACGAGGAGAAAACTTCCTATACGGTTCCGGGGGGGGGTATTGTTCATCTACATCTATCCCAATGAGCCGTCTATCGAATCGTTGCAATTGATGTTCGATCCCGAAGAGAAGGAAAAGATCTTCGGAAAGTGGGCTTTTATGATCCAATGAAGAATCAAACTTATTTAAATGTTCCTCTTATTCTATATTTCCTTGAAAAAGGTGCTCAACCCACAGGAACCGTTCAGAATCTTTTAAAGAAAGCGGAAGTTTTTAAGGAACTTCCGCCTAATCAAATGAAATTCGATTAAATTTAAATTAAAGAAATCGGTAGCGACTTGGATATAACTTTGTCTAATTTTCTCTATTTTTTTTTTCTTCTTCCATTTATACTTTTTCTATCTATGTAGATTAGATATCTAGTGCGAATCCAAGACAATTTTGAATATTAGTTATTGTATTGCATTGTTAAATTCTTTAAATTTAACAATGCAATTTCTTTTTTGCACTGTATTCTTTTCTCAACATTTATATTGACAACAGTGTATTGAAGAAATATAATTCATCGTGATAAGCGAATCAGGTCTATTTGTCCCATAGTTTTTTTACCGTATCTTATTCAAACGATGCTTTCTTTGATACAAGAGCTTTTTTTGATTGAAAAAAAGCTAGAGAACATAAGGGATGCTCTATCTATTTTCACAATTCTGTATCTTTTTTTTATCTGATAATTTTTTGTATTTTCATCTAATCAATTCATTTTCATGTTTCCAATCCATTAGAAAATCTGTTTTTATAGATTTTCGATTTGTTAACGCAATGGTTTGATTAGCTCGTATAATCTCTTTTTTCTTTGTTTTAATTCAATTAAATTGCTTTTGATTCTGATTGGATCTATACATCCCCTTGTTGAAGTTTTATTTAATCTATATTTTATTCGGGTTGCTAACTCAACGGTAGAGTACTCGGCTTTTAAGTGCGACTAGAATCTTTTACACATTTTGATGAAGTGACAAATTCGTCCATACCATTAGTAAACTTTGGTAGACCACGACTGATCCTGAAAAGGAATAGATGGAAAAAACAGCATGTCGCATCAATAGAGAGTTCTGAGGATATTTCATTCTTATCGGATTAGTACAAAACCTTGTTCGAATTCTTGGAACGGAACAAAAGAAAGTTGGGTCGAATGAATAAATGGATAGGGGCCCTACGACTTCAATTAATTATCAGAAAGAAAAAGCAACCGACTTCTGTTCTTAATTTGAATAATTTCCCGATCTAATTAGACGTTAAAAATAAATTAGTGCCTGGTATGGGAAGTACTTCTCCCTCCACTCGTGGATTCTATTTTTTTTTAATGAATCCTAACTATTGACATTCTTTATTATGGAATGAAGATGTATGTGTAAAAGAAGCAGTATATTGATAAAGAAAGTTTTTTTCCAAAATCAAAAGAGCGATTAGGTTTAAAAAATAAAAGATTTCTAACCATCTTGTTATCTTATAACATAGACGAATTAAATGAATGGAAAAGAGAGAGGGTAGAGAATCTGTTGATAAGTTTACCTGTGCCCGGGGTATCTATTCTTACTAGAATACTGTGTTTTTACTGTATCGCACTATGTATCATTTGATAACCCCCAAAATCTTCTACCCTTGATTCAAATCGAGTTTCAAATGGAGGAAATCCAAAGATATTTACAGCTAGAGAGATCTCACCAGCACGACTTCCTATATCCACTTATCTTTCAGGAGTATATTTATGTATTTGTTCAGAATCGTGCTTTGAGTCGATCGATTTTGTCGGAAAATCGGGGTTATGACAGTAAATCAAGTTTACTGGTTGTGAAACGATTAATTACTCGAATATATCAACAGAATCATTTTTTGCTTTCTCCTAATGATTCTAACCAAAATCCATGTTGGGCGCGCAACAAGAATTTGTATTCTCAAATCATGTTAGAGGGGCTTTCTTTTATTGTCGAAATTCCATTTTCTCTACAATTACTATCTTGTCGAGAAGGGAAAAAGAACAAGATAGTCAAATCTCAGAATTTACGATCAATTCATTCTATATTTCCCTTTTTAGAGGATAATTTTTCACATTTAAATTTTGTGTTAGATATACTAATACCGCACTCTGTCCATGTGGAAATCTTGGTTCAAACTCTTCGCGGTTGGGTAAAAGATGCTTCTTCTTTACATTTACTACGAGTCTTTCTCGCTGAATATTGTAATTGGAATAGTCTTATTATTCCAACGAAAGCTGGCTCCTCTTTTTCAAAACGAAATCCAAGACTATTCTTATTCTTATATAATTCTCATGTATGTGAATATGAATCCGTTTTCGTCTTTCTACGTAACCAATCTTTTCATTTACGATCAACAGCTTTTGGAGTTCTTCTTGAACGAATCTATTTCTATGTAAAAGTAGAACGTCTTGTGAACGTCTTTGTTAAGATTAACAATTTTCGGGCGAACTCGTGGTTGGTCAAGGAACCTTTCATGCATTATATTAGGTATCAAAGAAGATCCATTCTGGCTTCAAAGGGAACATCTTTTTTCATGAAAAAATGGCAATTTTATCTTGTCACTTTTTGGCAATGGCATTTTTCGCTGTGGTTTCATCCAAGAAGGATTTATATAAACCAATTATCCAATTATTCCCTTGAATTTTTGGACTATCTTTCAAGCG